GCCCAGGATTCTTCCTAAAGAAAGCAAATAGAATTATTATTTTGTGTTTAAGAATTTCGAATTTATTATTCTTTTGATTATTTGAATTTTCTTTATCAAAATGTGAGTTCGATTTTTTCATTTTTTAGGAATAGAGTCGGGGGGTTTTTTTCTTAGTAATTTAGAATAGAACAAGTATTCAAATGTACGAGAATGGGTAGGTATTTCCATCTCAGGATTTCGAATATCTTAATCTTAGTGTTGGTATATTCCGTTTATTAGATCTGGGTGGGGTTGTCTCTTGATTGAATACAGAAAAAGAAGACCACCCCCCCTTTTTGTTTTGGTGTTCTTCGCCGGGTATTGGTAAGGTATACCAAAGAAAAGGAGTATCACTGGCTTAACCCCTTGATTGTGGGCAGGAAAATTCATATTCATATGGAATTTCCCTCCGATGATTAATGACTAAGGTTTGGTTTGTTTGGAAAAAAATGGATTCGATCCCTTGAAATACGTTTTTTGGCTTTTCTGTTCTGCTTTAAACGATTCTCGTGAGTGAGTTTTTAGGACAAATTTTGTTTCAATGAAACAACCGGTCAGTTACAAGCAACAAACAAGAATGAAGAAATCAAAAATATACAATTTTTTATTTCAAATGAAAATATGAATTTTATTCATTTTTTTATAGGGCTATACGGACTCGAACCGTAGACCTTCTCGGTAAAACAGACCAAACTTATTATTATCAAAATGATATGAACTGTTTCAAAGACCCAACATGCATTTTTTTTGCATTGGGCTCTTTCATTAACTGATAGAAATATCAGCCAATCCGCCATATTTTTTCTTGACAGAAAAATAAGATAAGGAGATGGCTCCATGTGCTCTGATTCATTATTTGGGATTCTAATTCAGGAGCACTCCCAAAGTGTTTCAAGGGTGAAGTTATTTTGACGTAGGTCTGCCTTTGGCCTCGAATTTGAAGTTAAATGAAGTCTCTATCGTTCGGCTTAAAAAATCCAATATGAAACTTCATACACCTTCAAGTTCATAGGACGAAAAGAAATTTTTTGAGGGCCTTATACTCATTATGCCTGGCATTGAATATACGGGTATTCACCTTATCAATATCTCAAGATGGGGCCTGTTTGGTACCTAAAAGGGCACTCAAATAGGACCGAACCTCTCGTCAGGCTATTGTTCTCTTAAAGTTATTATAGAGTAAGACGTAGATTTCTAAATAAGATCCATTTTTTGGATTGTATGGTGGATTCCCCTGAAAAAACATTGGCGCGCGTGTAAACGAGGTGCTCTACCAACTGAGCTATAGCCCTTAGTGCTTGTGATGCATATTTTATCATGTATATAATATGTTGTCAAGATGAATATTCTATGATCCAACATCCTAAATTTTTGAGTGGTATTGGTTCGATTATTATTGCTTATAAGGAATATGATATTTATAATCCATCGACGGGATGGGTTCCATTTGGTTCTTTTTGGGATGATAAATGACCTACTTAACTCAGTGGTTAGAGTATTGCTTTCATACGGCGGGAGTCATTGGTTCAAATCCAATAGTAGGTAGAACTTATTAGATACCATTGACTCCGGTATCTAATAAGTTTTTTGCCCCACCCTTTTCTCTTTTTATAGATTTTGTATTTTTATTTATTTCATTTTTGAATTGCGTTATATCAAAATTGGATTCTGCTTGATTGGATTCTGTCGAGTGAATGCAATCAAAATAGGGTTTAGAAACAGAAACTCTTTTGATTATTTGAACGAACCAACTAGTTATGAAATTGCACTGACAGCCTCGACTCTTGTCCTAGCTCGTCGGAGAGCTAGATTTGCCTCAATTATTTGTCTCTTTCCTTCAGCTTTTCTCAAACTAGCTTCTGCTATTTCAAGAGTTTCCTGAGCTTCTTGTGGATCAATATCACTACCCTTTTCCGCATCATTTACTAAAACAGTGATCTCATTATTGCCTATTCTAGCAAAACCGCCCATCAGAGCCATCGTTAACCATTGGTCCTTAAGGCGTATTCTCAAAATCCCTATATCTACAGCTGTAGCAATAGGAGCATGATTCGGTAATACGCCAATTTGACCACTATTTGTAGATAAAATGATTTCTTTCACTTCTGAATCCCAAACAATTCGATTAGGGGTCAGTACACAAAGATTTAAAGTCATTTCTTCAAATTGCTCTCCATTTCTAAGTTGATAGCCTTCGCGGTAGCTTCATCGATATTACCTACTAAATAAAAGGCCTGCTCAGGAAGAGCATCTAATTCTCCGGAAAGGATCAATTGAAACCCTTTAATGGTTTCTGCTAGACCAACATATTTCCCCGGAGAACCGGTAAATACTTCGGCTACAAAAAAGGGTTGTGATAAGAAACGCTCAATTTTTCGCGCTCTTGCTACGGTTAAACGATCCTCTTCGGATAATTCGTCCAACCCAAGGATAGCTATAATGTCCTGAAGCTCTTTATAACGTTGTAAAGTTTGCTTAA